ACTGTTCCCGTCGCTATTACAGAACCGTACATGAAATTTTCACCTCATACGGCTCCTCATAGGTCAAAAATAAATCTAAGGACCTTTCCAAATTTTTTATCTTGATGTGTTTGTAGGATCGATAGAGAGCCAAACTCTTATCCTAAGGCCTAGGATTAGACCAATGGAATTCTGTCTGCTAGATTTATAATAAAAAGTGCTTCTGAATTCATCTCATCTTTTAAGAATTTTCATTTTTCTTTGTTGATTAATAACTTTAGCCTTGAATAAAAAAAAGATCTCTTTTTGCAATTATAGTCTTTCAATTTTATTTCGTTCCTATTCTCCTTTTTCAGAAAAAGGGACATTACCCAAAGTAAAAGATTTCTTCGTTCTTGATAGTTATTTACTTAATCGGTGGATAGGAACATACTCTGGATCGAAATCCCGGGGAATACTTCTTAATCATTTCTACCAACTTAAAGCCCCAATTCGAATTCCTTTTCTATAAAGAAATATCCTGGTGGATAATTTACAGAATCTCCATTACTAATCCTTTGTGTATCTTGGTCTTCCTAACCATCCACTTATTTTTTGGAATCTCTCAGTAGGGTAATCCATCTATGGTAATAGATAGTAAAAACCCCATAAAGTTGATCTTTTGAACCCGCTTCAAGCCATGATGACTAATCAACCAATCTTGGGGTAAACAGTCTCGACTGCTTATGTTTACTTTCATTTAATTCTTGTACATAGGAAATGAGATTGAATTTCTTTAACAGCAAATTTGGAAGCCGTTTTATTTCACTCATATAACTATCCGGTTTAGTGCATCAACCCCAATGATGAATAAAAAAACAATAGTCGATATTCAACTCATTTAACTTTCTTGCTAGAAAGACAACTTGCTAGAAAGAAAAGAAATAGGGTAAATTTTATGTCTCAGTGAATCGCACGTAGAGATATTGATAATATACATAGAGTTAATGGTATTTCATAACTAATTGATTGAGCAGCAGCCCTTAATCCACCTAAAAAGGAATATTTATTATTTGATCCATATCCCGACATAAGAAGTCCAATGGGAGCAAGACTTGAAACGGAGATCCATAAAAAAACACCAATACTAAGATCGGCTAGAATAAAGCGATAGCTAAAAGGAATTATTGAATAACTTAGTAAAATGGATATGACTGCTATCGAGGGACCGATACTGAATAAACGAGTATCTCCTCTAGATGGAAGAAGATTCTCTTTGAAAAGTAGTTTTGTACCATCTGCTAGAGCTTGAAGAATTCCCAAGGGCCCGGCGTATTCGGGCCCAATACGTTGTTGTATCCCTGCAGATATTTCTCTTTCTAGCCAAACAATTACTAGTACACCTAGTGTGATTCCTAATACAAGAGTGAAAATAGGCACAAGCATACGTATGATTCCATAGCCTTCTTTTAAGGATTCCAATCTGGAAAAAGAATTGATAGCTTGGATTTCTATTGTATCAATTATCATTTCAACGATCAACTTCTCCCATAATGATATCTATGCTACCTAGTATCGTCATAATATCAGCCAATTTCATTCTTTTAACTAACTGAGGAAGAATTTGCAAGTTGATAAAACCCGGTGGTCGAATTTTCCACCTCCAAGGAAAAACACTCCGATCTCCTATCAGAAAAATTCCCAATTCTCCTTTTGGTGCTTCGACTCTTACATAAAGTTCTTGCTTGGACAATTCAAAAGTTGGAGAAGGTTTTTTACTAATAAATCGATAGTCAAAATCATTCCACTCAGGGTCTTTTATTCTATCAAAGCATCGGATTTCTAAATTTTCATAGGGTCCTCCTGGAATTCCTTCCAGAGCCTGTTGGATAATTTTTATGGATTCTGTCATTTCACTGATTCGTACTAAATACCGAGCTAATGAATCCCCTTCTTTTTGCCATTGAATCTCCCAATCAAATTCGTCGTAACACTCATAACGATCAACTTTACGAAGATCCCATTGTATTCCGGAAGCTCGTAGCATTGGCCCTGATAAACCCCAATTTAGTGCTTCTTCTGCGCTAATAATGCCCACACCTTCAACTCGTTCTAAAAAAATGGGATTGCGTGTAATAAGCTTTTGATATTCAGCAACTCCGGTTAAAAAATAATCACAAAAATCCAAACATTTATCTATCCAGCCATGAGGTAGATCAGCAGCGACTCCTCCGATACGAAAATAATTATGCATCATGCGCATACCGGTAGCAGCTTCGAATAGGTCATATATCAATTCTCGTTCTCGAAAAATATAGAAGAAAGGGGTTTGTGCCCCAATATCTGCCATAAAAGGGCCAAGCCATAACAAATGGGAAGCGATACGACTCAACTCCAACATAATAGCTCTGATATAGCTAGCCCTTTTAGGTACTTGAATATTCCCTAGCTGCTCGGGTCCATTTACGGTTATTGCTTCTGTGAACATAGTAGCTAAATAATCCCAACGCGTTACATAAGGCAAATATTGTATAATTGTTCGATTTTCCGCAATTTTTTCCATCCCTCTATGTAAATAACCCAATATTGGTTCACAGCCAATAACATCCTCACCATCGAGAGTAACAATCAGTCGAAGAACACCATGCATTGATGGGTGGTGGGGGCCCATATTGACTATCATGAAGTCTTTTCTTGTAGTTGGCGCAATCATAAGTTTTTTCCCGAGTCATTCTTCCATGCATTGCTGAAAGTAAAAAGAAGTTCATCAAAATGTAAACGACTAAGCTCAAATGGTATCACGCTTCAAATTAAGGAGTTTTTATCTCTATCTCTCGAATATCCAACTCATCAATTAATTCAATATAGCGTCCTCTATTTTTTTTTGACAAATAGGCCAGCAGTCGTTGACGTTTTCCCAAAATTTTTCGCAAACCTCTCTGAGATGAAAAGTCTTTTTTGTGCAATTTCAAATGTGAAGTAAGTCTCTTTATCTTAGTGGTGAAACTGAATACTTGAAATTCAACAGACCCTCTGTTTTCTTCGTTTTCTTTTTGAGAAATAACCGAAATGAATGAATTTTTGACCATAAAAAAATGCTCCTTTCCCTTTTTACAGATATGGATTTTACCGATCAGTAATAATAATGCCATTAATTTGAATGTGGTATATACAATAATCTAATCCGAATTTCTTTATGAACTGCTAATTTTCTGAATTCAAATCAATCAATCCACTTTCCAATTTTAGATAGGAATAGAAAAGGATTGGTACATTTTCGCATCGAAGAATTTAGACCTAAAATGAAGAAGGTTCTGTTGATTCATTTCGAGATCTAATTGAGACATTATCCAATTTCGTATTGGATACTAGAATGAAATGTGAGACAAGACATGTGATCTGTGTATTTGTGTGCTTTCAGATACCCTATATTTTCTATCTATCCTATTTCAGATACCCTATATTATATATAGGGTATCTATATTTTCTATCTATCCTATTTCAGATACCCTATATTATATATAGGGTATAGGATAGATAGAAAAAGTGTATTATCCCCGATTTTTCAATCGTGGATAAAGATGTATTCTTAACATACTGAAACGACTGCCATTATTGGTATCAAACCAAGAACGATTCATACAAGCTAAATCTTCTAATCGATAATTAGGCCAAAGAAAGTGCTTTAATTTCTTTAATTGGAATTTCTTTTTCTCTCTAACAAGATGGTTATTGTCATGTGAAACTTGTCTGCTGTTTTTTACGTTCTTTCGGTTCCAAAATACTGGATTTCTATCTACATCATTTCTATTCTTTGAATTCAAAGAAATTTGAATTCTGAATTCTCTACGACGTCTAAACGAGAAAATATTTTCAGGAACAAGTAAACCTAAATGATTTTTGTCTCTATTTCTACCATTTCTTCTGTCATGTCTTAAAAGAGCTTCTTCAAGTCTTAAAAGAGCTTCTTGAAAATGCTTTTTGTCTCTATTTCTACTTATTCTGTCATGTGATAAAATAGCTTTATCAAAAAATTTCTTAGAAAGATATCTTTTCTCTTGGTATTTCGTTTGGTCCTTACTCTTATGAACCAACGAAGTACCTATGGTTTGATACGTAATAAATTGTCCATCTTTTGTTCCAGGCAGACGAATGGGTTCTACAGTAAATGCTCTTCTTCGCATGAATTCTTTCAAATTGTCACGCAGCATGATATCCAAACTCATTTCTCTCTTTTGAATCGAGGCTAGAATAATTTTTCTTGGATCTATCAGTCTAAGCACGAGACAATACATCCTGATATTATTGAGCATTCTTTGAGCCAAAGTCTCGCCGAATCTCGATTGAAAAAGAAAATAACGTTTCAGGAATAAATCTAGTTCTATTTCTGCGATGTTTTTTTTTTTTTTCTTTTTCCCTTTTTTCATGGCTGATCTTGCATCCTTTTCTTCAATAGCTTTTTGTTGTGGGAGAACGGGTTTAAGATCTCCTCGGCTTGTGGATTTTTTTTCTTCTTGATTTCGATACTTTTCTATCCAAAAACTTCCTTCATTGATCTTTTCCTTTTCAGTACTACTACTATTATTCAAATTTAAAAGAAGGAAGTTTCTTGCTAGAAACCAAGGTTTCGTTTTATATGCATTAGAAAGTAACACAAAGTCTGGGAAGAACCAAAGTTCCTGATTCGATATGGGATGCTTTAGCATTTTTTCATTCATTCCCATCCAATCAAAAAATCCGTTTGAATTTGGTGGATTGATTTCTGGAATCTTAGCTGGAATCCTCTTAGCTGGAATCCTCTTAGCTGGAATCCTCTTAGCTGGAATCCTAAGATTAAAAAGATCATTTTTCTGAATTATTTCATATTCATTAATAAAAACTCTTTTCCTTTGATCCCTATTGGTATCGATCGTGCTCCAGGTCTCAATATCGACTTTTTTTCTAAGATCAAAATGGAGAATTCTCCAATCCAAATATCTTGTATCGACCATTTTTTCCGGAATATGGACCTTTCCTAGATAATTCTTCATAGGGGCGTTCACCTGCATATCAAAAAGGGTTTCTTTAGCCGTTTTATAAGAAATCTCTTGGTGCGTATTTCCTTGAAACGGAGATCTATAAAAACAGCATTCCCTTTTATTTTCATAATTAAGAAATTGATATGATAAAAGATCATATCTATAGGATTTTTGAAAATTTTCTTTTTGATTAGATAATGAATCTACTTCAAATTGTTTTTGTTTTTTGGAATGAATTAATTGGTCTTGACATTTGCTAAAATTTTCATTTTTAGCTATACGACGCTGATGGACTGTATTTCGCCATTTTTCTGGTATTAATCTAGACCATCTGATCTGAGATAAATCGTATTGATAATGTCCTCTTAACCCTCTTAAGCAGCTTTTCCAGTGATTCATTTCATAACTCGAATGACCCATTCCTTGTGTTTCAAAAGGAGCCTTTATTTCGGGCTTAAGAAAAAAAGGGCTTCCTTGATGTTGAAGAACAGATTTATACGAGTTACTAAGTTGATGTGATAATTTGTAAAATACATATGCTTGTGACACGCAGGATAATTCATAAAAAAGATGTGAAATTATATTACTATTTCTAATAGAATCAAGTGCCTTTTTGATAGTAGAAATAATTGGATTTTTCTTTTTTTTATTCATTTTTTCTTCTTCATTATTCATTTTTTCTTCTTCATTATTCATTTTTTCTTCTTCATTATTAGAAATGCATTTTTTTTTTGTTGATTCAAGAGAAAGTTCTGTATTCATTCTGGGAATATTCATGATAGATAAAAAGATATCTGTGTATATTCTTTGAATGAAAGATTTGAAAAACAGGGGTAATTTAGCGATTAATCCAGCAGTTCTTCTTTTTAATATTTGCCGTTTTTCGAATCTTTTAGCATTATAACTTGAAGTTACTTTTTTTTTCTCTTTTGTGATTCTTTCTACTTGATTTCGAATTGTACTTGTTCTATCAGTGAGATCCTTCATTTTTTTTTCTGTCACTGAAGAATTTTTCCAACTCGGAGATGTAATTTGATTAAATGATTCGTGAATTATCTGATTGCTGATTATGGAATCTTTTTCTTCTTTAATTTCACTCGATTCATATGAAGCTTGTTGAAAGAATTTTGTTTTTCCTTTGAAAACCATTCGAGCTTGAAAAGAGTGCTTCTGTAATTTTCGAATTTTTTTTTCGAGTTCCTTTAAAACGGGTTTAAAAAAGGAAGGTTGTTTTCGGGGCGAACCAAAAGGACGTCGAGCTTCCTTTCCCCAAACTGTTAAAAAACTAAAATCCTCTTGTTCGTTGTTGTTTTGCATTAGATCTTTCTCAGAGGATCCTAGGTTCGATTTGTGCCAAGGTTTCAAACGGAAAGGAAATAAGATTTTTATCTGAATACCGTCCACGAACCAATCTTTCGGAAATTCTGTTTCGGATAATGGAACACCGGTATAAGTACATATAATATGTATCTCTTGTTTCAATTCCTGGAAATCCGCAGACCATTCAGAACGTTGCAATAGCAACATACGTCCAAGATTTTTCGCAATTATGAATGAAGGGAATAGAATATATTTTCTAGAAAAAGAGTGAATTAATAACAGCAAACATCTTATTGGCTGCCCACATGGAAGGTTATCCCAGGCCTCTGCTATCTCTATTCGCGCTTCCTCCCTTCTTATCTTAGCCTCTTCTTTTTCTTCTATTTTTGTTTGCGGGTCTGTATCCTCGACAATTTTGACTGCTTCCTCTTTCCGCACCCAATTTCTAAAAATTCGATTAATCACCCCGGAGATATCATCAAAATCAAAAAAAGGGAATTTTCGGATTTTGTCCAAAAAAAGAGGGGAATGTACATGTGGTTGATAGAATAGCCAAGTACCCATTTTACGCCGTTGAACCCGCATAGAACCTTTGATTAGACTTCGCCGAAAGTCTGATTGTTGTGAATAACGCATCAAAGCCACTTCCTCTGGTTCACCGACCTCAGTAGGATTCACAATAGTAGGATCACTATCCTGCTCGTTAACAGTAAAAATGACTATACGTTTGGCTTTTCTTGTACGAATTTCATGATCGTCTGGTGCCTCTTCCAGATAGTCGTCTGATTCTTGTTCTAGCTCGGTGATTAATTTGTATGACCATACAGGGACTTTTTTACTCATTTCTTCTGATCCAATTTCTGTTGATTCTTCTGATCCAATTTCTGTTGATTCTTCTGATCCAATTTCTGTTGATTCTTCTGATCCAATTTCTGTTGATTCTTCTGATCCAATTTCTGTTGATAATGGTTCAAATCCATTTATTTTCTGTTCAAATTCGTGGTAATCAGTATCCGGAAGAAGGAGACCATGAATCCGATTTTTCCCAAATTTCTCTATGAAATCTTTTTGGTCTATTGTTCGTCTTAATGCTCCGCTCAAGAAAGGATCATACCCTTGGGATAAGTATAAGTATTCTTTTTTAGAATCGTCATTACACAATCGAGTCCTTGTTTCGAGTATATCCAACAAAATATATTTTTTT